TAATTACCCGGAGTAAGCGCTATCGCTTGTTTCCAATACTCAGCGGCTTGATCGAACCAAGCCTCCGCAATTTCCGAATCTCCCTGTCGAATGGCCTGCTCTCCCCGGTCGGAATAGAGGGTTCCTTCCCTTAGAACCGTACTTGAGAGTTTCCTAACTCATACGGCTCAACAGTCAATTCTTTTGGTATCCATTTTCTCTACCGAACGGAAGGAGATTTATCATAGATCGATCTCGCTTTTCGGTTTCGGGTTAACCAAAAGAGGTTAATCGCATGAGTTTCAAACTTGAATTTTTATTTCTAATTCATTTTTGTTTTATCTTTTATCCCACCTTCAGACGACTAAAGGATGCGCATTTCCTCTTTTCGTTAACATTTTCTGCAAGGTAACTATCTCGGTTTCATATCAAAAAGTTATATAGAATCCTTGAAAAAGGCTTTCTTATGCAGGAAAAAAGCCTTACTATCTTTGGGATCTGATCCTACACCGCTGCTCAATACCTTTGTGGATCGCCTCTATTACATAAGCAGATTACTAACTTTTCTCTATCTTATATTATGTATGGCATAAGTAAGCAGTTCTTAATATATTGGCCCAAACCAAACCTAGTTAATTGATCTTTACGGTGCTTCTTCTCTGTCAATTCGATTTTTTTATCCATAGAATAAAGTATCTAGGCATATCTTATTTTTTCATATTTTTTTTTCGACTCATATGAAGTTTAGTTCCTTGCTACAGCTCATAAAAATCGTTGTTTTTGACGATGCATATGTAGAGAGCCTTTTTTTCTTTCCTTTTATCTTTCTATAGTGGAGATAGTCGCACGTAATGACAGATCACAGCCATATTATTAAACGCTTGTGGTAAGAATGGGTTTCGTTCTAGTGCCCTAAAATAATATTCTAAAGCTTTCGTATGATCCCCATTACTTGTGTGAATAAGGCCTATGTTATAGAGTATATAACTTCGATCGTAGGGATCAATTTCTAGTCGCATAGCTTCATAATAATTCTGTAAAGCTTCTGCATAATTTCCTTCGGATTGGGCTGACATCCGTTACGGTCGTCATTCGATTAAAAGATAAACGAATCTCCGTTCCAGAACCGTACGTGAGATTTTCATCTCATACGGCTCCTCCCTTACTATGCATACTGAGAATATTTTAATCGTTTTTGATTCCATGTATCTATTATTCTCATTATGAATTGAGCGGGGCTAGTGTTTTTGCACGAAATTTCTAGCCAACCTTCCTGCGTGGGAGCTTTTGTTAACATCAAACGTGTTGGTACTAGATAGAAATGGTAACTCCAACAATTTCTTTGTCCTCAACGCCCCCTAATTTCCAGGAATTAGTCACTTCAACAGTCTTTGATGGTTATATGGGTATCCAAGGTACGAACGAGATGGATATTTGTTGACCCAACCATTCTTTTAAGTCCCAACCCGGAGAAGGGGGGGGGTAAGGAATTTTTAACAAAGCTTTAGTCTTGTTGATTTCTAGGTGTAGTGCTTTTCACCAATGCTGCCTATTAGAACTAGTAGAGTAGGGTTGGCCCGGAATACATAACCAATAGGTGTAACCTTTCGCTCAATACTAAAACGGATAGTGGAAGCATATGAGGCTGCATTAATCGAGGATACACGACAGAAGGAATTGTTCTATTTATAAACTTCACCTTCAAGAAGCGTAGATTTTTTTCAACAATGTATCAAAATAATCATTTTTTTTCTTTCTCATAAGAATAAGACTGGGGTAAAAAAAAGAATCAAATCACACCATCTCTGTAATAGGTAAATGCCTCCTTTTCGCCCGAAGTTGTTGGAATTATTCGTAATAAAATATTGGCCACAACCGAAAAGGTCTTATCAATAAAATTTCCATTTATCCGTGATCTAGACATAGGTACCAATCCATTCTAAAATTCTTTTCATTCTCCCTCTAGGGGTAAAATGATCCTACAAAGAAAGGAATTGTACAATACGAAATAGCATAAAAAAGATTCAGTAAAAAAAACGGAAATTCAATATCAACAAATAAAATGTAAAGATGTGAACCCTCTACTACGACTCATATTCAAAGACTCAAATTGCTCCTTTTTGCAGGAAGAAAAAAAATTTTGAGACAATTCGAAGTGATCCTGTAGTATACGAACGGCCGAACTAGTCCTATTTCATCGAAGATGAAGAATCAAGTCATTTTTCCTATCGATTCACTTTGGTTGGATTAGGATCCAAAGAGGGTGGAAATAAGCGAAAAATTCTTCTATAATCTAAATCTATTTTGTTTGTGTTATGTGCATAGTGAGTAGACACTATACAACCAAATAGCCCCAGGATGAGTCATGTATTTGTAAAAGATCTATGAAATACCTTTTTTGGTGAAAACTTTCAAATAAATGTATTTTCTAAGTTTTATGGAATCGTCGTTTAAATGGAATCATAATCGAAAGGTATCCATTAATCATAGTCTAAAAAACATAAACCCATCAATCCGTTGATTCCTTCCAATTCATTGATTTAATCTCGTATAAATATCAGACAAGGGCGGAAATAGCATCTTCGCAAATATGAAAAATATCTCTTTTAAATTTTCCCAAGAAAAAACTTTTTTATTTGAATCCCCGAGCCTTGAAAAGAGCTTTATCAAAAATGGGATCTTTTTTTAGTTAGAATTGGTTGGTTGTGCCTTACCTACCCAACCCCCCCCAAAAAAAATAGGAATAACTCGCTATTCGTTCGGTTCCTGGGTCATAATTGTTGTGTAGGAGAGGTGGCCGAGTGGTTCAAGGCGTAGCATTGGAACTGCTATGTAGACTTTTGTTTACCGAGGGTTCGAATCCCTCTCTTTCCGTACCTTCACCCAACTCAACAACAGCGCCGACCGTAACAAATTAACCAAGAGGTATATCCTTCTTTCTATTTTTCTATATATTCTAGATTCTAGATATATATAGATTTTCGATTTCTAATGAAATTACTGCGATATCTAAAATAATGGAATAAGGTCGACAAGAAATCAAAAAATCTCTGTCGATCTACGATACATGAGTGGAAAAAATCCGAATAAAAACCCTTACCTTAATCTTAAATCAATTTAGTTTGGAGAAGGGAGGCTCATTTTTCCGAAACCTTTTCTAAACCCTTTTATTTAAGGTAGGCTTAAGTCTGACGGGAATAATATTCTACGACCAGCAATTCATTTATTTTCAAACCGACCCACTTATTATCTATTATTTGATTGACTACTCCTTTATATGGGAATGGGTGAAGAGTCAAATGTTTTGGCAATTCCTCACTGTGGGATGAATCCAGATAATTTTGAACGAGAGCTTTGGATTTTTGCTTATCCCTCGCCATAACAATGTCGGTGGGTTTGCAACGATAACTTGGTATATCTACTATACGACCATTAACTAAAATATGTCTATGATTAACCAATTGGCGGGCTCCAGGAATAGTCGGAGCCATACCCAATCGAAAAAGGATGTTGTCCAAACGCATTTCAAGTAATTGGAGTAAAACCTGGCCTGTTGACCCTTTGGCTTTTCTCGCGATACGGAAGTATTTAAGTAATTGTCGTTCTGTAATACCATAATGAAAACGTAATTTTTGTTTTTCTTCTAGACGAATACGATATTGAGATCTTTTCCCGGAACGTGATGGGTTTCTAAGATCTCTAGGCTTTTTATTAGTCAGTCCTGGTAAAACCCCCAGACGTCGTATTTTTTTGAAACGAGGCCCCCGGTAACGCGACATAAAAACTCCTTATTTATTGTTATTGATTGATATTTCATTTTTATATTAAAACTGAACGAAATCCCCTGAAGTATTCTCTTGATTGGACTAGAACGAATAATGGCACTAGACGTAAAAGTGAGATGAAAGATGTACGTATCCGAAGTTCCTCCTTGTTTTTGTATTAAAATGCATTATTCATTATTATTATTATTGTATTTTCAATTTCATTTATTCATTTTTTTTAATTAATATTTTAGTAATTGTATCTTAGTATATATATATACATTAATTTAATTATTATTTATTGTATATATTTTTTTATTCTTAGTTCAGTTACTATTTAATTTTGAAGTTTTGTTGTATATTTATTTAGATTCTATTCCCTAGAATCTAAACAAATAGAATAGAAAGAAATCAAAAACATAGAATTACATTTTCTTAATATAAGAAAAATTAAGTAATAAAAATATAAAATAACGAATAGAATAATATACAAACCAACATATAAAAAAACATCGAAAATAAAAATGCGAAAAAAGATCCGTTGAGTTGTTCTGCCGAGACATAAGAAAGCGTCGACCTTTTGAAAAAGGAAAGGTGTCTTTATTCTTTCATTTCCAAGAAACAGAATCGTATAAAAAATCGAACAAATAGAGAAAAGCCGGCTATCGGAGTCGAACCGATGACCATCGCATTACAAATGCGATGCTCTAACCTCTGAGCTAAGCGGGCTCACATAAGAGAAACTTTACATGCATAATAATTCCAAAAACTATATCTTAGCTATTAACTATTCATAAATCATAAAAAAAATAGAATATAAATCGATTTCAAACCTATATTGAAGTAAATAGAGTATCGAAATAAGATAAAGATTCCTATACCGATTTCGAATTTTATATTTATTACATTCCTAACAATTAGAATAATACATTTATCTTTTTTTATCAATCAAAAAATTTTTAATTTAGAATCTTTTTAATATTTAATATACATTTATTTAGAAATCTTAATAAAAACGGGAATCTATTATTAGAATCTTAATACAATTTTTCAATTTGAATTCAATTATGAGTTCTATCTATAAAAATATATATTTCATTTGAATAAAATAAAAAAATGATAGATAAAGGTTTCAGATCAGAATAAGACATTCCGGTTGCTTTTTTTTATTTGGAAACTAAGAAAAAAAGAATCGATCCTTTGAGTATTTCAACTTTCATGGTAAAATGCAAAATGGGTTCATATATATAGTGATAGATATCCGTCTATATTGAATTGAAGATAAAAAAGCGATAGAATTCTTTCTGGTTGGCCCATATCAAATATGAGCTCCCACCAGAAAAGAAATGAAAGAAAATAGGCAAAACAAAAAAGTATGAAATTCCTTTCAGTATATGAATTTATATATAGAATAGAATTCAAAGGTTCCGGCATAAAAAAAGGATTCAAAAAGGGAAAGTACATCACACTGAAATCTTCAGCATACAAAAAAGAGGGGATATGGCGAAATCGGTAGACGCTACGGACTTAATTGGTTTGAGCCTTAGTATGGAAACTTACTAAGTGATAACTTTCAAATTCAGAGAAACCCTGGAATTAAAAAATGGGCAATCCTGAGCCAACTCCTGTTTTCAAAAAGGAAAGAAAAAAGGGATAGGTGCAGAGACTCAATGGAAGCTGTTCTAACAAATGGAATTGACTGTCTTGCGTTGTAATATGTTATAAGAATTCTTCGATCTAAACGCCAAAAAGGATGAAGAAGAAACCTATAGGCATAGGTACTTAAATAGAAAGACTATACTATGATATAATAAAATAAGAAAAAATGCAAAAATATTGATGACGAACCGAATTTTTATTTTATGAATATGAAAAAAATGGAAGAATTTTTGTGAATCGATTCCAAGTTGAAGAAAGAATCGAATATTCGTTTATTAAATTAAAGCATTTCCTCCACAGTTTGGTATATCTTTTGAAGAACCGATCCATCGGATGAGAATGAAGATAGAGTCCCATTCTACGTGTCAATCCCGACAACAATGAAATTTATAGTAAGAGGAAAATCCGTCGACTTTATAAATCGTGAGGGTTCAAGTCCCTCTATCCCCAAAAAGCGCATTTGATTATCTAACTAATTATCCTCTTTTTTTGTTAACGGTTCAAATCAAAATTGGGTCTCTTCCTCCACAAAGGTATTCGAGCAGAAAATTTTTGATCTTATCAACAGTCTTGTGATAGAAATTATACATGAACAGCTTTGAGCAAGGAGTACTCCACTCATTTGAATGCTCCCCAATACATATCATTACTCGTACTAAGACTTACAACTTACATACAAAGTCTTCTTTTCAAGATCCGGGAAATTCCGGGGCCTAGATAAGACTTTGTAATACCCTTTCACCTTTTTAATTGACATAGACCCCAGTTTTCTAATAAAATGAGTAGATGATGCGTAGGGAATGGTCGGGATAGCTCAGTTGGTAGAGCAGAGGACTGAAAATCCTCGTGTCACCAGTTCAAATCTGGTTCCTGGCACACGATTCATTTGGATGAGTATCCTTTTTTAAAAAAGGATATGGATCTATATGCATTAATCGTATAGATCCTGCACATACGTAACTGATTTCTCTAGTTGTCTATAGATATACCCCACCTATAAAATAGATGGGTAAAGAGTATATAAAAGGGGTCGAAAAGGGTTTGGTTTTTTTCGTTTTTTATTTGTTGTTTATACGGATTCGAAAAGGTTGAATTAGTTAATTAGTTGCAAGACGAAAAAGTCTAGGGGGTAAAGGCTGAGAATAGACAAGATGTATATCAGATACAGTACAAATAGAATCCGACTTCCTCTCATTGCTTTTTCTCTATTTCTGCATTTCCCCCCCAAATTACGTGACTTTCTACAGACCATCTAAGTGATGTTCGATGTTCGCGGTACAAAGTTCATGATACAAAAATGGTTTGGTTCATTCTATTGGCTTAGCTCATTAAAAAGAAAAGTCTCTTCCCAACTTTCAAATTTGCATTCCTAACTAGAACAGAGTGTACAAACATTCCGTGTATTTCGAATTTCGAATATATATTTGTTTAATTTGCAATTCTTGAAGTGAATATAAGTTTCTTATCATTCAATAAGCATCTTGTATTTCATAAAAATTGGGGGCAATATAATCTTTCCGTAAAGGCCATCCTATCCAACTTTCGGGCATTAAAATACGTTTCAGGCGTGGATGATTATCATAAAAAATTCCCAACATATCATAGGATTCCCGTTCTTGAAAATCCACACTTTTCCAAACCCAGAAAACAGACGGAATTCGAGGGTTCCTCCTTGGGGCAAATACTTTGATGCATACCTCTTCTGGTTGATCCACACCGGATTCTATTCTCGTAAGATGGTACACACTAGCTAACATACCGCCTGGTTCGACATCATAGGCACATTGAGAACGTAGATAATTGTAACCATATACATATAAAATGACAGCAATGGAATGCCAATCTTCGGGCTTTATTTGTAAAGTCTCTATTCCTTGATAATCGAAGCCCAAAGATCTATGAACTAGCCCGTGTTTGATTAGCCAAGCAGACAAACGACCCTGCATCTTGTTTATTTCTCCCACATTTTTTTGTATAAATATTTATTTTTAGAAGTATTTACTGAAATTTTTGGACCCCCTTCCTTCTGTCCAAAAAAAAGAATCCCGCTTAATTCACCAATTCTTGGGAAGATACTGAACTTTTGTATTTGACAAAT